TCTATCAAAAAAATGAGTTAGTTCGGCTAATCCTCTTATACCCTTAGTTAAGAATGTTGCATAAAAAATATCTATGTAACCACGATTATATGACCAATTGTATATTACATTTATTATTCGGTCCAAGAAAAGTCTCTTAGGACCTATTTTAACAAATGAATTAATTAATTCTAAATTCTGAAAAGATGAATAAACAGACCCATATAAAAGAGACGCTATGAATATTCCGAAATAGGCTATACTGACTGAATAAATTGCATTTGTCACAAATTCATACCAATCCACAGAATAGTTCGAATTTTGATGTAAAAGGTTTATCGATGGGATTAACCATTTCGATAATATATCCAAATCCATTCCTACTTGATCGAAAGGAATTCCTATGGATCCAACAAACAAAGTAAATAGGACCAATACAAGTAGAGAAAATAGCATAGTATTGTCCGATTCACAGGGATACATGGAAGTGTCTTTATTGTCAAAATGAGTACTAAAGGATCGCATCAAATTTCGTATATTCCCATCAATTTGATATATCTTCTTCGAAAAAAGGGAAACCTTTTTATTATTATTCATTACTGAGAAAAGTACATTTTTGTTAACTGGTTTCGGTCCTTCTTTTCCCCATATAGATATTGAAGAGAACGAGCTATTTTTAGTGCCACTGTAATTTTGAAACCGAACGTGTAAATGCCCCTCAAAAGTAAGTAAATACATCCGAAACATATAAAATGCAGTTAATCCTGCTGTGGAACAGGCTATTATCGCGAAAATCGGTGAATACAACCAACTATCATTAAGAATTTCATCTTTGGACCAAAAACAAGCAAGAGGTGGAATACCACAAAGAGAAAGTGTACCTAATAAAAAAGTAGTTTTTGTAATTGGCACATATTTGGTTAAACCACCCATAAGAACCATGTTCTGACTTTTATCTGGAGAATATCCAACAATGGGTTCCATTGAATGAATAATCGATCCGGATCCTAAAAACAATAATGCTTTCGAATAGGCATGAGTGATTAAATGGAATAAAGCAGCTCGATAAGAACCTATCCCTGGAGCTAACATAATATAACCCAATTGAGACATTGTAGAATAGGCTAAACTTCTCTTAATGTCTTTTTGAGCAAGAGCTAAAGTAGCTCCTAATAGTACCGTTATTATACCTAGCAAAGAAATGAGATTCATTATGTAAGGTATGACTGTGAAAAGGGGAAGAAGCCGAGCGACAAGAAAAATTCCCGCTGCTACCATAGTAGCAGCATGTATAAGAGCCGAAATAGGAGTGGGCCCCTCCATGGCATCAGGTAACCATACATGAAGGGGAAATTGTGCGGATTTAGCAACTGCACCAAGGAATAATAGGGAGGCACACAGAGTAGCAAATAAAGAATTGACCCCATTATTATGGATCAAGTTATTGAAGATTTCGAACAAATCCCGAAATTCCAAACTACCTGTTATCCAATAAAAACCTAAGATTCCTAATAATAAACCAAAATCCCCTACACGATTAGTTACAAACGCTTTTTGACAAGCATTGGCTGCAATTGGTCGTGTGAACCAAAAACCTATTAATAGATACGAACACATTCCCACCAGTTCCCAAAAAATATGAATTTGTATCAAATTGGAACTAGTAACTAATCCCAACATAGAAGTATTGGAAAAACTCATATAAGCAAAAAATCTCAAATATCCTTGATCATGAGACATATAATTGTCACTATAAATAAGAACCATGATTCCAACAGTAGTGATTAGTATTGACATAATAGAAGTAAGTGGGTCGATCAAGTGGCCGAACTCTAAAGAAAAATCATTATTGATGGTCCAAGAACATAGAAATTGATAGATAGAACTGCCATTGATTTGCTGAATAGACAGATCGGCCGAAAAAACCATAACTATACTTAGCAATGAAACACTAGGAAAAGCCCACATACGACGAAGATTTTTTGTTGCAGTCGGAACAAGCAGAAGTCCCCATCCTATTGACATAGTAACTGGAAGTGGAACGAAAGGTATGATCCATGCATATTGATATGTATGTTCCATAAGAAAATCAAACTTTTTTTATTCTTATTAATTGTTTCCGATTCACCAGCTCTTCTCTCTTTCGGAAGTCAAATAAATAAATAAAAATCAAGATAGAAAAGAACTCAAATAGGATTTTGAATTCTTAATTATTCCGATTCTTTCCCAAATATCGTATTGAATAAAAAGAAATTTAAATCAAGAAGTTACAATTGTTCAAATGACCAAGTCACTGGTTAAAACTGACCATTTAGTTATTAACTAAGATATTTATTAAGATAAAGAAAGAATATGAGATTTTCAATCATTCCACTATTACGGCGATTGATATCCATATAGTAAATAGTAAGGAAAAGGAATGACACCAAAAAAAGGTAAAAGTACTCTATTGGGATATGGATCATAGAATCCGCCAATAACTCGACCCAATAAAATACTAGTTATTTTAGTTAGTTTATTCGGAGTCATTAATTAATTCATTGTAGAACTGATTGATTGGCTTCTATTCCAATAAAATAAACTTATGTTTATAGGAAATCCTATGATACTCGTCACTTCGCATAGAACTGAAATAAGAGATTACTAAAATTACCTTTCTCAAGTAATGTATCGTTTAACAGATTAACTACCAATCGTACTCTATCCTCGAGCTTGGTCAATTAATAGAAAAATTTTAAATTATTATTTTCTTAAATTAGGTAAGGATTCTTAAGCTTTTCGATTTATTCAATGTAAGACAACGAGATATAAATAGACTGAGATTGAGATATGAATTGGAACCCTTTTTGATTCTTATCAACAACAACCGGTTCGATTTCTATGGTAGCGGACCTCATAGACATAGATCGGAATGAAGATATGAAGGTACAAATTAGTACGAATTCTTCTTTCTTCGGGCATTGTATGTAATAGAGATGTGGAACAAAAAAAAATTCCTTTGAAAATCGTTTTTCTTTTTTCTATTTCTTTTTTTATCCCTAGTGTACTCTATGTGATGCACACGTATCTATATTTTTGTATGTTATGAAGGAAGTATCCGCTATGGAATAAATATAGATAATGAATAGCAAGAACGATCCATTTTGAACAATACATGTCTTTCACATCCAACTATAAAAGTAACTTCTTTATTTTAAAATGGCGGTTCCAAAGAAACGTACTTCTATCTCAAAAAAGCGTATTCGTAGAAATATTTGGAAGAAAAAGGGATATTGGGCGGCGGTAAAAGCTTTATCTTTAGCTAAATCTATTTCTACCGGGCATTCAAAAAGTTTTTTTGTGCGACAAACAAGTAATAAAGCCTTGGAATAATCTGAATCGACATGACTCGATGAATTGGATGATTTATAAGATGAATAATTCACATTAACTAATGTTTTGAACTCATCTATATGAGATAGAACTGAACCGGCTGTTGTGGTATGTAGAATAAGAATTATTCTGTCTATTGGGTTCTAAGAACGGTACTATTTCTTTTTTGTTGTTGTTTGAAAAACAACAACAAAAAAGAAATAGTTAAACACAAAATACAAGGTTTCACTTTTCATTATAGTAGATTTTGATAATTCGCGAGATGGGGGTTGTTATTTCCCCCCCCCCAAAAAAAAAGATTTTTTTTAGGAAGAAGTTTCTTTTTTTAGGAAGAAGTTTATTCGATTATGTATCTCCAATAGTTATACATCATTAAGATTTTTGGAAGATCTGAAACAAGTATGAACGACAGTAGTAAAAATGAATGGATCCTTGAAACTAATTGATTGAAATATATATTTTAAGACTTTGCTTTGTAACTCTCCGAATCACTACATAGATTCCCTCTTGTTTCGACCCAATCAATAAAAACTCCCCGGATCCCCTTTAGGTCGATATTTATGTACGAAGAATAATTCAATCTTCCTTAATCCAAAATAGATCCTATGTTTGGACCGTAGGATCGATCAATCTATTTTATATAGAATATACTTTATTTATAAGTAAAGTACATAGCGTAGAATTCCAATAGAGATTGAAACTCTTTTGTTTTATGTGCAGCCCAATACCTAATTGGTTCGGTAAATCCTCACACGAATTATGTATACAATGAGGATCCCAACCATTAATACAGTTTTGATACCAAACTATCTAAATATTTATAGAAATCCCTTGGATGTAGTTATCCAATTGTGATACATAAAAAATCCTATTTATTTTCTTTTGTTCAGTGAAAAATGAATCTTTTTTCATTTCCGATCCATGAAATCAGATAAATGAGAAATGAATCATCAAAAAATTATATAAAAAAGGGACAATTCTTAGTTCTAGACCTCAACTGAGGACATAACCATCTAGTTCCAACTGTTCCAGAAGAACTTATACTACGTGAAAGCCTGTTGTTAAAAATGACACCATATCGGGATACTAAGGATTATTGAAGTTCAAATATTCATTTGAACGAGTCTTTATTCATCGATTCTAACGTTTCCTAAAATATATTGCATTGAATCTTTCAATCTCGACGATTGAACATCATATGGGCTATTATTATTTCGATCAAGCCGCCATGGTGAAATCGGTAGACACGCTGCTCTTAGGAAGCAGTGCTAGAGCATCTCGGTTCGAGTCCGAGTGGCGGCATCCTCTAAAAAGGACACATTAGATCCTATAATGAATTTAATTCGGAATTTACATTCCGTAATTGAGGGACCCCTCTTTTTTTTAATGATTTTTTTTTATGATATTTGCGACTTTAGAACATATATTCACTCACATCTCTTTTTCGATCATTTCAATTGTCATTACGATTTATTTGGTGACTTTATTAGTCCATGAAATCGTAGGACTATGTGATCCGTCAGAAAAGGGCATGATAGCCACCTTTTTCTGTATAACAGGATTATTAGTTACTCGTTGGATTTATTCGAGACATTTCCCGTTAAGTGATTTATATGAATCATTAATGTTCCTTTCATGGAGTTTCTCCA